ATTCTTATCTTGATATCCATCAAGATAATTGGGAATTGGGAAAACTTAAAGAAGAGAAAACTTATTTTTGGTTTGAAAAACCTATTGTAACTTTTCTTTTCGATTATAAACGATGGAACCGCCCATTGAGATATTTTAAAAATGATAGGTTTGAAAATGCTATACGAAATGAAATGGCACAATATTTTTTTTATATATGCCCAAATAAAGGAAAAAATCTAATCTCTTTTACATATCCGCCAAGTTTATCAACCTTTTCAGAAATGATAGAGCGAAAAATTTCTTTCTACACGACAGAAAAACTATACCCCGAAGACCTATATAATTATTGGATTTATAATAATGAACAAAAAAAATACAACTTAAAGAACGAATTTGTAAGTAGAATACAAAATTTAGAAAAAGAGAAAGGATCTTTTGCTTTAAATATACTAGAAAAAAGAACCAGATTATGTGATGATGAGCATGAACAAGAATATTTACCCAAAATGTATGATCCCTTTTTGAATGGACCTTATCGCGGAACAATAAAAAATGTAGATTCAGATGAAATCATGACTGATTTAATAACTTCAAGAGTGGATTCCCTAGAAATATTGTGGATAAATAAAATTCATGGTCTATTTCCTAAAAATTATCAAACATTTGAACATAAAAAGAATAGGTTTTATTCTGATGAGAAATTTTTATCGAATCCTATTGAGAATTCCTTAACCTTAATTGAAAAATTTTATTTTGAACGTGCGCAAGGAATAGATTCAGAAAGTCAAATAAAATCTTTGAAATTTTTATTCGATGTAATTACAACTGATCCAAATGATCTAATAAAAATTAGAAAAAATTCTGTTGGAATGGAAGAAATTAGTAAAAAGGTCTCTAAATGGTCATACAAATTAACAGATGATTTGGAAGAAGAAGATGAAGAAGAATCAACGGAAGATCCTGAAATTCGGTCAAGAAAAGGGAAACGCATAATAATTTATACTGATAACGATCAGAGTACTAATTCGAGTGCTACTAATAATACTACTAGTAATACTAGTGATGAAGAAGACGAGGTGGCTTTGATACGTTACTCACAACAATCGGATTTTCGCCGTGGTATAATCAAAGGATCTATGCGTGCTCAAAGACGTAAAACAATTATCTTGAAAATTTTTCAAGCAAATGTGCATTCTCCACTTTTTTTGGATCGAATAGACAAAACATTTTTTTTTTCGTTTTTTGATATATTTAAAATTAGGAATTGGTTAGGGAGAACCTCAGAATCTCAAATTGATTATTTTGAGCAAGAACATACAAAAGAAAATGAGAAAACAAACAAAGAAAAAGAAGAGGAAAATGAACGAATAGCAATATCAGAGGCTTGGGATAGCTTTCTATTTACTCAAGCAATAAGAGGTTTAATATTAGTAACCCAATCTTTTCTTAGAAAATATGTTCTATTTCCCATATTAATAATAGCTAAAAATAGTAGTCGTATGTTATTGTTTCAATTCCCCGAATGGTACGAGGATTGGAAGGAATGGAATGGAGAAATGCATGTTAAATGTACTTATAATGGTGTTCAATTATCAGAAACGGAATTTCCCAAAAATTGGTTAAGAGATGGTATTCAAATAAAGATTCTATTTCCTTTTTGTCTGAAACCTTGGCAAAGATCTAAGGTACGATTTAATCATGGAGATCCGCAAAGGCAAAAAAAAGAGAAAAAAGATAACTTTTGTTTTTTAACAGTTTGGGGAAGAGAAGCAGAGCTACCTTTTGGGTCTCCCCGAAAACTACCTTCTTTCTTTGAACCCATTTTTAAAGAACTCGAAAAAAAAACGATAAAAGCGAAAAAGAAAATTTTACAAGTTATAAGAGTTTTCAAAGAAAGAGGAAATGGGGTTCTAAAAGTTTCAAAAAAAAAAACAAGATGGGTCATCAAAATAATTCTATTTATGGACCTAATAATGAAAGAACTTGAAAAAGTAAAACCCATATTAAAATCGAGTAGGGTTAAAATATATGAACCGACTAAAAATAAAAATGGAAGAAATTCTAATATAAATAATAAGATTCTTCGCGAATCGACGATTGCAATTCAATTCCTGAATTGCGGAAATGCAAATTATTCACTCATCGAAACAAAAATGAAAGATCTTGCTAATAAGACAATCACAATTAGGAGTCAAATAAAAGGAATCACAAAAGACAAGAAAAAAATGGTTCTAACTTATGATGATAAAAGATCGGAATTACAGAAGGATATTTGGAAAATATTTAAAAGAAAAAATATCCGATTAATAAGTAAATCGCATTATTTTATAAAATCTTTCATTGAAAAAATATACATGAATCTATTACTATGTATCATTAAGATTCCAAGTTTTAAATCAACAAACAAAATTTTAACTAAATACATTTATAATGATAAAACAAATCAAGAAGGAATTGAAAAGAAAAATCAAAAAATAATGAACTTTATTTCGACTATAAAAAAGTCGTTTTATAATATTTTTTATAATACTAATTTTAGTATTAGCAACAAAAATTCTAATATTTATTGGGACTTATCTTCTTTGTCTCAAGCATATATATTTTACAAATTCTCGCAAAATAAATTACTTAACAAATATGCTTTGAAATCTGTACTTCAATATCATAACACCTATCCTTTTCTTACAGATATAATAAAGAATTATTGTACAACACAAGGAATATTTGGTTCCAAACCAAAGCATAAGAAAATACATAAGTATAGAATGAATAAATGGAAAATGTGGTTAAGGGGTCATTATCAATATAATTTATCTCAGACTAAGTGGTCTTATTTAGTACCAAAAAAATGGCAAAATAGGGCCAACCAATGTCGTATAATTCAAAAAAAAGACTCAACGAAATCGGATTTATATAAAAAAGAAAAAGACCAATTAATTCATTACATGAAAGAAAATTACTATGCAGTAAATTCATTGATGAGTCAAAAAGACAAATTGAAAAAACATTTCGGATATGATATTTTATCATATAAATATATAAATTTTGAGGATAATAAAAACTCATATATTTATGAATCAACGTTACAATTACAAGAAGTGGAAAACAAAAAAATTTCATCTAATTTCAATACACTAAAACCCGAACCATTTTATGGATTGATAAGGATAGTTATTAATAATTATCTAGAAAAAAGATTTCTCATTGATACGGACAAAAATATGGATAGACTATTTTTAAATTATAAAATTCCCCATTTCTGTATTAGAAATAATATTGATATTGAGACCCGGACCAATACGCCTATCAACACCAAGATTCATAACACCAAGATTCATAAAAATACTAAAAATCTAAATTATCAAAAATTAAAAAAAAATTCCTTTTTTGATTGGATGGGAATGAATCAAGAAAAATTCTATCATAGCATATCAAATATAGAACCTTGGTTTTTCCCAGAATTTTTACTACTTTTTAATGCGTATAAAATAAAACCGTGGATCATACCTACCAAATTACTTATTTTTAATTTTCATTTCTATGAAAATATTAGTAAAAATAAAAAGATCAATGTAAAAAAAAAAAATGAACAACAAGGTCAAGGAAATCTTGTATTAGATTTACGAAAACAAAATGAAAAAGATGTTGAGACAGATTATACAGGAACAGCCATTAAAAAAGGTAGAAAAAAAAAACAATCTAAGAGCAAGAAAGAAGCAGAACTCAATTTCTTCTTGAAAAAATATTTTCTTTTTCAATTAAGATGGGATAATCTCTTGAATCAAAGAATGATCAATAATATAAAGGTATATTGTCTTCTACTTAGACTGATAGATCCAAAGGAAATAGCTATATCTTCAATTCAACGAGGAGAGATGCATCTAGATGTAATGTTGATTCAGAAAGATCTAACTCTTACAGAATTGGTAAAAAGAGGCATATTTATTGTCGAACCAATTCGTCTATCTATGAAAAGGGATGGAAAAGATATTATATATCAAACCATAGGTATTTCATTGGTTGATAAGACTAAACGCCAAACTGATGGAAAATACATAATAAAAAAAGAATATGTTGATAAAAAAAAATTTCATGAATCTGTTGCACAACACAGCAATATACTTATGACTAAATACAAAAATTATTATGATTTCCTTGTTCCTGAAAATATTCTATCCCCCAGACGTCGTAGAGAATTGAGAATTTTCATTTGTTTTAATTCTCAGAATTGGAATATTATGGGTAGAAATCCAATATTCTGTAATCAAAACAACATAAACAACTGTGGACAATTTTTGAACAAGGAAAAACATCTTAATACATATACAAAGAAATTCATTAAATTCAAATTTTTTCTTTGGCCCAATTATCGATTAGAAGATTTAGCTTGTATGAATCGTTATTGGTTTGATACCAATAATGGCAGTAATTTCAGTATATCAAGAATACATATGTATCCACGATTCAGAATTCTTTAAATTCTTTAATTATATTAATAGTATATAATAAATATAAATATAACATAGTATATTTCCTCTATATCTTATATCTATTTTTCTTTATCGAAAAAACATTTTCTTTCCTGAATAGGAAAATCTTGAAAAAAAAAAATGGATCTTTCCTTTTTATCCAAATCAAATTGAAAATTTGATTTGGATAGAAAAAATTCTATATGAAGAAATGAGAAACTTTTTTGTACTAAATTCAAATAACTGCAAATAACACGTATAATAAATATTTTTATTTTTCCTGATCGGTAAAATTCGCGTAAAAGAAAAAAAAAAGAAAATTTTGTTTTTATGGTAAAAAATTCATTCATCTCGGCTATTCGACAAGAAAAAGAAAAAAACTGTGGATCTGTTGAATTTCAAGTATTTAGTTTCACTGATAAGATACAAAGACTTACTTCACATTTAAAATTACATAAAAAAGATTTTTTATCACAAAAAGGTCTACGAAAAATTCTGGGAAAACGTCAACGGCTGTTGGATTATTTGTCAAAGAAAAATCGAGTACGTTATAAGAAATTGATTAACCAGTTGGGTCTTCGGGAGTCAAAAACTCGTTAATTTTAAGTTTAAGATTGGTTTGAATTTTTTCTTTAGTTATTAAATTTTGCATTTTGATCAACTTCATTTTGCTAAATTCATGGAATACTGAATTGAATTAAGGAAGAAAAGTTATGACTGTACCAGCTACAAGAAAGGATCTCATGATAGTGAATATGGGTCCTCACCACCCATCAATGCATGGTGTTCTTCGACTAATTGTTACTCTCGATGGTGAAGATGTTATTGATTGTGAACCTATATTGGGTTATTTACATAGAGGGATGGAAAAAATAGCGGAAAATCGAACAATTATACAATATTTGCCTTATGTAACACGGTGGGATTATTTAGCCACTATGTTCACAGAAGCAATAACAGTAAATGCACCAGAACGATTAGAAAGCGTTCAAGTACCTAAAAGAGCTAGTTACATTAGAATAATTATGCTAGAACTGAGTCGTATAGCTTCTCATTTATTATGGCTTGGACCTTTTATGGCAGATATCGGTGCACAGACTCCCTTTTTCTATATTTTCAGAGAAAGGGAATTGTTATATGATCTATTCGAAGCCGCTACAGGTATGCGAATGATGCATAATTATTTCCGTATTGGGGGAGTTGCTACCGATTTACCTTATGGCTGGATAGAGAAATGTTTGGATTTTTGCGATTATTCTTTAACAGGAATTGTTGAATATCAAAAACTTATTACGCGTAATCCTATTTTTTTGGAACGCGTTGAAGGAGTGGGCATTATTGGTGGAGAGGAGGCAATAAATTGGGGTTTATCAGGACCAATGTTACGGGCTTCTGGAATCCAATGGGATCTTCGTAAAGTTGATAGTTATGAGTGTTACAATAAATTTGATTGGGAAGTCCAATGGCAAAAAGAAGGAGATTCACTAGCTCGTTATTTAGTACGAATCGGTGAAATGAAGGAATCTATAAAAATTATTCAACAGGCTCTAGAAGGAATTCCTGGAGGACCTTATGAGAATTTAGAAGTCCGACGTTTTGATAAAGCAAAAAATTCCGAATGGAATAATTTTGAATATAGATTTATTACTAAAAAACTTTCACCCAATTTTGAATTGTCGAAGCAAGAACTTTATGTGAGAGTAGAAGCCCCAAAAGGAGAATTAGGAATTTATTTGATAGGAGATAGTAGTGTTTTCCCTTGGAGATGGAAAATTCGTCCACCCGGTTTTATCAATTTGCAAATTCTTCCTCAACTAGTTAAAAGAATGAAATTGGCAGATATCATGACGATATTAGGTAGTATAGATATCATTATGGGAGAAGTTGATCGTTGAAATGATAATTGATATGACAGAAGCGGAAATACAAGCTATAAATTCTTTTTCTAGATCGGAATCTTTAAAAGAAGTCTATGGACTCATATGGGTCTTTGTTCTTATTTTCACCCTTATATTGGGAATAACAATAGGGGTACTAGTAATTGTGTGGTTAGAAAGAGAAATATCTGCAGCAATACAACAACGCATTGGGCCTGAATATGCCGGTCCATTGGGAATTCTTCAAGCTATAGCAGATGGAACCAAATTAGTTTTTAAAGAAGATCTCCTCCCATCTAGAGGAGATATTCGTTTGTTCAGCTCGGGGCCGTCTATAGCGGTCATATCTGTTCTACTAAGTTATTTAGTAATTCCTTTTGGATATCACCTTGTTTTGTCCGATCTTAGTATAGGCGTTTTTTTATGGATCTCCATTTCAAGTATTGCCCCTATTGGACTTCTTATGTCAGGATATGGGTCGAATAATAAATATTCTTTTTCAGGTGGTCTACGGGCTGCTGCTCAATCTATCAGTTATGAAATACCATTAACTCTATGTGTGTTATCAATATCTCTACGTGTGATTCGGCAGAACATTATTATTTTCCCTCTTTTCTAGAACTAGAAATAGAATAAAGAAATTTAATATATTATATTCATAATTATTATATTCATAATATATTATATTCAATAGATATTTTATTTTTTTATTTCTCATTAGGGTTGATGAATTAAGCTAGATAGTTAGATGAGTAAAAGCAAACTGCTTATAAATTTGCAGTAAGAGGATTAAATCTCATTCCCTATGTACGAGAATAGAAACATAAGCAGTATAAACTGTTTACCCCAAGGTTAAGATTCTTTGACCAATTATCATATCTTGAAGCGGGTACAAAAGATCACCCGTATGGGGTTTCTACTACTGTCTTGTATTTATTACCATACTGGAGATCAATAAAAAATCAGTGGACAGTTAGGAACACCAAGGTACACAAAAGATTAGTAATGGAGATAATTTAAGATAAAAAAAGGATTTTTTTGCATAAAGCTTTGGATAAAACGAATCATAATGAGGACTTTAAGTTGGTAGAAATGACCAAGTAGTACTTCTCCACGATTCCGATCTCGAGTATGCTCCTATTCACTGATTAAAGAAATGACTATAAAAAACGAATTAATCCTTATATATTTTTTTTTCAGAGTACCTCCTCTCCTCTGAGAAAGAAGAATAGGACAGGAGCAAAAGAAATAGAATGCAAAATATTGAATGGGAAAAATGAAACAAAAAAATACGATACAGGATATTTATTTCTTATTTCTTTTCCCCATTCAATATTCATATCTACTATATACATACATGGAATTCTTAATCATAAATTTGGAATTTATGATCAATTCTTTCTAACTAATTCTTTCTTTAGAGTTATTGATAAAACCTAATTTATTGATATAACGAGTATTTTATTTAAGGATTAAGTTATTACCGAATAAAGAGAAATTGTAATTTTAATGGAAAAGATAAATTCGGAAGCGCTTTTTTATTCTAGCAGACGGAATTTCGTTGGTCTAATTTTGGACTTCCCGGTATTAGAATTAGAATCTAAAAATTACAATAATACCAAACAAGTACTTACATTTATTTGTGACCATAGAGGAGCCGTATGAAGCTGAGGTCTCATGTACGGTTTTGAAATAGCGATATGAACAGTACTGTTATTATCGACTATGATTATCTAACAGTTCAAGTACAGTTGATATAGTTGAGTCACAGTCAAAATATGGTTTTTGGGGGTGGAATCTGTGGCGTCAGCCTATAGGGTTTATTGTTTTTCTAATTTCTTCTTTAGCGGAATGTGAGAGATTACCTTTTGATTTACCAGAAGCAGAAGAGGAATTAGTAGCAGGTTATCAAACAGAATATTCGGGTATTAAATATGCTCTATTTTACCTTGCTTCTTACCTAAATTTATTAGTTTCTTCATTATTTATAACAGTTCTTTACTTAGGCGGGTGGAATTTCTCTATTCCGTATATATCTATTCCTGAATTTTTCGGAATAAATAAAATAACAGGAGTTTTTGGAATAACAATTGGTATATTTATTACATTAGCTAAAGCTTATTTGTTTTTGTTCATTCCTATCACAGCAAGATGGACTTTACCTAGACTGAGAATGGACCAACTTTTAAATTTTGGATGGAAATTTCTTTTACCTATTTCTCTGGGTAATCTATTATTGACAACTTCTTCCCAACTTATTTACCTATAAAGAATAGAATAAGATAACGATATTCTCCATTCATAACTGATCTTAAACAAGAGAAAGAAACATCAAATTATTCACGGAGATCTACAATATGTTCCCTATGGTGACCGGGTTTCTAAATTTTGGTCAACAAACAATACGGGCGACAAGATACATTGGTCAAAGTTTCATAATTACCCTATCCCATACAAATCGTTTACCTGTAACTATTCAATATCCTTATGAAAAATCGATCACATCAGAACGTTTCCGCGGTCGAATTCATTTTGAATTTGATAAATGTATTGCTTGTGAGGTATGTGTTCGTGTATGTCCCATAGATCTACCCGTTGTTGATTGGAGGTTTAAAAGAAAGATTAAAAAGAAACAATTGTTTAATTATAGTATTGATTTTGGAGTCTGTATATTTTGTGGTAATTGTGTCGAGTATTGTCCAACAAACTGTTTATCGATGACTGAAGAATATGAACTTTCAACTTATGATCGTCACGAATTAAATTATAATCAAATTGCATTAGGTCGGTTACCAATGTCAGTAATTGGAGATTACACAATTCAAACAATTATGAATTCCAGTCAAATCAAAATGGATAAAGATAAACCCCTTGATTCAAGAACGATTACTGATTACTAATATTTTTTTATATAAAGATAAACAGAAACAAGTCTTTTTTTTTTTTTTATGAGAACCTAATAAACTTATCTTATTAACTATTGATTATTGAGAATCATTCTTTGATTTAAACTGTGAATATATTTTTTCTTAATTATTTTAAAATATTATAAAATTATAATCTCTAAAAGAAAAGATTGGCCGATAATTTTAATAACTTTATCTATATCCACAGTAATCCATCCATATTAAGATTTAATTGCATTAAAAACTCATCATATATAAGAAAAAAAAATAAGGGGGAACACCCCTCTCTTTCCTGGACTATTTAGTAAGGTCATGAAACATTTTGACTGATTTTTCTCTTATACATAATGGATTTACCTGGACCAATACATGATATACTTGTAGTATTTCTGGGATTATTTCTTATATTAGGAGGTCTAGGAGTAGTATTGTTTACTAATCCAATTTATTCCGCCTTTTCGTTGGGATCGGTTCTTGTTTGTATATCCTTATTCTATATTTCATCAAACTCCTTTTTTGTAGCTGCCGCCCAGCTTCTTATTTATGTGGGAGCCATAAATGTCTTAATCATATTTGCTGTTATGTTCGTGAATGGTTCAGAATATTCTAACGACTCCTATCTTTGGACTATTGGAGATGGAGTCACTTCACTGGTTTGTATAAGTATTCTTTTTTCACTAATTACTACTATCGCAGATACATCATGGTACGGAATTATTTGGACTACAAGATCAAATCAGATTATAGAGCAAGACTTTATAAACAACGTTCAACAAATTGGAATTCATTTATCAACAGATTTTTATCTTCCGTTTGAACTAATTTCTATAATTCTTTTAGTTTCTTTGATAGGCGCAATTACTATGGCTCGTCAATAATAAATAGTTTAGTTAGAATTAAAAAAATTTTTAATCTACTGTCAATATTCCCTTTTTTATGTAATCGCTCGATTCTAGTCAATCAACTTGGTTGAATTTTTGTTCATATTGAAACGAATCGAGGTTGATCAGGAGTTAGTCAATGATGTTCGAACATGTACTTTTTTTGAGTGTCTATTTATTTGCAATAGGTATCTATGGATTGATCACAAGTCGAAACATGGTTAGAGCACTTATGTGTCTTGAACTTATACTAAATTCGGTTAATATTAATCTCGTACTATTTTCTGATATATTTGATAGTCGCCAATTAAAAGGCGAGATTTTCTCAATCTTTATTATAGCGATTGCAGCGGCGGAAGCTGCTATTGGGCTAGCTATTGTTTCGTCGATCTATCGTAACATAAAATCAACTCGTATTAATCAATCAAGTTTGTTGAAAAATTAGCCATAACTATAATATAAATACATATAAATAGAATATATATATATATAGAAATTGTAGAAAAAACTTTCTATAAAATATCATTTCAGTATCTTTTATATATTTATTTACAAATAATACTAATATGTATAGTAATATTTCAATATATATTTATATTGAAATATTGACGATCCATTAGTCAACGTGAAGTTGCACGTGTGATTCATGCGACTCATATGATCATGGTTGTTGAAAGATAAATCAAAGTCTCTTGGTCCCTTCTGATGAACAGATTTATAAAAATTTTGATTCTTAAGATTTTTTTTGATAAATCATTGATTCATCTGGTTTCTATATATAAAGAAAATATAAATATATAATTTATTATATATTTATTATTTTCTTTTTTTACTTTACCAGATCGAAAATTTTTTATGTTCAAAACTGGAATTTATAGACCCAATGTCACATTCAGTAAAAATTTATGATACATGTATAGGGTGCACTCAATGTGTACGAGCCTGCCCCACAGATGTATTGGAAATGATACCTTGGGACGGATGTAAAGCTAAGCAAATTGCTTCCGCGCCAAGAACGGAAGACTGTGTAGGTTGTAAAAGATGTGAATCTGCCTGTCCAACAGATTTTTTGAGTGTCCGTGTTTATTTATGGCATGAAACAACTCGCAGCATGGGTCTATCTTATTGATACGTTATAATAAATTCCACTTGAATCATTTGATTCCCTTTTACCGATAAAAGCCCGTGCTCAAAAGAATATATTTTCTTGAGCACGGGCTTTTTGGTCAAAACGCATCTTGTCTTTATCACGAGTTATTTCCCTTGGTTAACAATACTTGTAGTTTTGCCAATATTCGCGGGTTCCTCAATTTTCTTTCTCCCTCATAAGGGGAATAAGGTATTTAGGTGGTATACTATATGTATTTGTTTATTAGAACTCCTTATAACAACCTATGTCTTCTGTTATCATTTCCAATTGGACGATCCATTAATTCAATTAGAAGAGGATGCTAAATGGATAAATGTTTTCAATTTTCACTGGAGACTGGGAATCGACGGACTTTCCATAGGACCCATTTTACTAACAGGATTTATCACTACTTTAGCTACTTTAGCAGCTTGGCCTGTTACTCGAAATTCACGATTATTCTATTTCCTGATGTTAGCAATGTATAGTGGTCAAATAGGATTCTTTTCTTCTAGAGATCTTTTACTTTTTTTTATCATGTGGGAGTTAGAATTAATTCCTGTTTACTTACTTTTATCTATGTGGGGAGGAAAGAAACGTTTGTACTCGGCTACAAAGTTTATTTTGTACACTGCGGGGGGTTCCATTTTTCTCTTAATAGGAGTTCTAAGTATGGGTTTATATGGTTCCAATGAACCGACATTGGATTTTGACAGATTAGCTAATCAGTCATATCCTGTGACATTAGAAATAATATTCTATTTGGGCTTCCTTATTGCTTATGCTGTCAAATCACCGATTATACCCCTACATACATGGTTACCAGATACCCATGGAGAAGCACATTACAGTACATGTATGCTTCTAGCGGGAATCTTATTAAAAATGGGAGCATATGGATTGATTCGTATCAATATGGAATTATTACCACATGCTCACTCTATATTTTCTCCCTGGTTAGTGATAGTGGGGGCAATCCAAATAATTTATGCAGCTTCAACCTCGCTTGGTCAACGCAATCAAAAAAAAAGAATAGCCTATTCTTCTGTATCGCACATGGGTTTCATAATTATAGGAATTGGTTCTATAACCGACATGGGACTCAACGGAGCCATTTTACAAATACTATCTCATGGATTTATTGGTGCTGCACTTTTTTTCTTGGTAGGAATGAGTTGTGATAGAATACGTCTTGTTTATCTCGACGAAATGGGGGGAATATCCATTCCAATGCCAAAAATATTTACCATGTTTAGTAGTTTCTCGATGGCTTCTCTTGCATTGCCGGGAATGAGTGGTTTTGTTGCGGAATTAGTAGTATTTTTTGGACTAATTACCAGTCCAAAATATCTTTTAATGCCAAAAATATTAATTACCCTTGTAATGGCAATTGGAATGATATTAACTCCTATTTATTTGTTATCCATGTTACGGCAAATGTTCTATGGATACAATTTTTTCAATGTTCTAAACTCAAATTTCGTGGATTCTGGACCACGAGAACTATTTGTTTCAATCTGTATCCTTTTACCCGTAATAGGAATTGGTATTTATCCCGATTTCGTTCTTTCTTTATCAGTTGACAAGATACAAGCTATCCTATCTAATTATTTTCATAGATAGTTTTTTTTTCTTAATGAGGTAGAAAGTCTTATAATTTTCAATTATAATATTTTTGAAACTATTCGCTGTACAACGAAAAAAAAAAAAATAATAAAGTGAATTAGAAAGATGTATCCCAAGTTTTTAAGAACTGTTTGAATTAAGATTCAAACAGTTCTTAAAAACTCACACAAATTTTCGTTATATATGTCTTACTTATTCCGCATGGAATTTCTACAATTTAATTAGATTTTATGTGAATGAACCATAACTATGTAGACCTATTCCTAATAGATTGATCCCAAAATAGCATATCCAAATTATAAGAAATCCTATAGAAGCTACAAGTGCCGAATTCGTACCGTGCAAACTTTGCTTTGTTCTAGTATGTGAATAAATCGCGAATATGGTCCAAGTAATAAATGCCCAAGTTTCCTTGGGGTCCCAATTCCAATAAGACCCCCATGCTTCGTTAGCCCATACTGCTCCAGAAAGAATACCTATGGTTAAAAAGGTAAACCCTAAACTAATAACACGATAACTCCAATAATCCAAACGCTGAATTAATTGATATTTATAATAATTTGGAAATGAAAGAAAAGAAGTCCTTTTAACAACACTTCTTTTTTCGTTCAAATATTCGATCTTCCTAAAGAAAAATGACTTAATTAATAAATTTTTGCTTCTAAAGAAAATATCGATGTTTTTTCGAAATGTAATGACTAAAAAAGCAACTGATAATAACGAACCACATAAAAGAGCCGCATAGCTCAATAACATCATACTTACATGCATCATTAACCACTGAGATTGTAGAGCAGGTACTAATATTGCTGATTGATGCATTTTACTTGAAAGACCAGATGTAGCGAAACCTTGAGTAAAAATGGCACTTGGCACGGTTATTGTGCTTAAATCATTTTTATAATTCCATAGCTTGGAAACCATATGAATAATGGAAAAACTCCACGAAAGGAAGATCAATGACTCGTATAAATTACTTAATGGAAAATGTCTCGAAGAAATCCAACGAATAACTAATAATCCTGTTAGAGAAAAAAAAGTAGCTAACATTCCTTTTTCCGACGAATGGCGTAATCCGATGATTTCGTGAACTGATAGAATCATCAAATGAATCGCAATCACAATTGAAACGATCGAAAAAGAGAGATGAGTTAATATATGTTCTAAAGTCGCAAATATCATACATAAAAAGGGTCTCATTACAGAATTGAAATCGGGAATTAAATACATTATAAGATCCATTCTATCTCTTTTAGAGTATGCCGCCACTCGGACTCGAACCGAGATGCTCTAGCACTGCTTCCTAAGAGCAGCGTGTCTACCAATTTCACCATAGCGGCTTACTTGAAATAATAATAGTCAATTCATGTTGAATCGTCTAGATGTAGATTCTAGAATCCGATATAGTTATTCTTTAGGAAATGGATGAATAAGGGTTCTTTTAAACTCTTTTGTTTAAACTAAAGTATTCTTTTCATTTTTAATAACACTTAGAAAACTTAGAAAGATCTTTTTTATCAAAAAAAAAATATATAAATTAAATAAATAGGATGATTTTATACATATCAAAATTTAATTACTAAATTTAATAAATTAAATTCGAAATTAAAAAACTAGTTTTCGAAAAATCTTGTTTTTAGTCTACTTTTTATCTTGTTTTTAGTCTACTTTTTAATGTATTTAGTGTAATTTAATTAATTATTCTAATTATATAGTAATTATATAGAAAATATATATATATAATAATTATATTAATATTTGTTGTTTGTTATGTACATAATTTAAATATGGAATAATAATTAGTAAACAAAACAAATTTATTTGATCTTGAGATAGACATATAATAAAACAGTTTTAATATTCATTATAATTACATTTTATTTCTTTTCCTAATGGAAAAAAATTTCTACTGGGAAAAGAAATAAAATAATACTTAGAACCAAACTAGCAGACAGATAAGTTAATATTCGACATAAAATAGCTGCTAGTTCTAACTAATCTTGAGGAGGTAAATAAATACATAAGTTAATGAAAAATTTTCATATTCTATATATAGAAAAGTTCTTTAAATCACGGAATTCAAATTATTCCAAGATTTTCTTATTTGTTTGCCGAACAAAAAAACTTTTCGAATTTCCCGTAGAAACTGACTTTGCTAAAGAAAAGGCTTTAATTGCAACTAAATTTCCCTTTTTCTTCCAAATATTTCTACGAATACGTTTTTTTGATATAGAAGTACGTTTTTTTGGAACTGCCATAAAAAAAAGAGTTCCTCCTTTTTATTGTTGTATGTGAAAGACATGTATTGATCAATATGGATCGTTTTTTTTTTTTAGTTTTAGTCATTTTTTATATTATATTTAATTTTTAATTTCGTCGATAATCTTTTTTTTTTTTATTTTTAACAATACAAATATATTGTTTATATATACATGTGTGTTACATATATAATAAACTAGGAAAAAATAGAAGAAAAGAAAGAAAAATTTTAAAAGGAATTTTCTAGTAGTTAATATGTTAAACAAGACATTCCGTTAGCTAAGAAAAGGAACTTTCATTTTACGTTTTTTTTTTTTTATTAAGTTCTAGAATATAAGAAGAAAGGATTTTTATAAGATTTCTGATATTTTCTTATCTTATTGGATTGAAATCCAATCAATCAATTTCATAAAAAATAGAAATTAGGTAATTAAAAAAAAAAATTACTAGAAGAATTAGTTGATTTATTGATGCAAACTATATATCCATATCCATATTCTACTGATATTGGTATAGTTATTTTTGCTTACTTTTCTTACTTTTTCTTTGCTTACTATAGTATATGATATGGTTATATATTACTAGAATACAATTCTAGTCTAGTGGCAAAATTTTTTTTACTATCATATTCTCCTTCTCTTTTTTTTATAAAAAAATATTTTTCTACTTCAAAAATGAATATTTTAGTTTAAAAATTCATAACTAAAAAATGACTCTATATTGAGCTATTTGGACAAAGCATTTAAGCAACAATTTATACCTTTTTCAAATTTTTGAAATATCTGAAAAAGGTAAGAAAAATGTAAAATAAGAATATTTAAGGTTTCATATTTTTTTTTTTTTCATTTTTTTATTGTTTTCTTCAAAAGCAATAAAAATTGGTGAATCGGAAACAATTATAAGAAAAAAACTAAAATTTGTGTTTTTTATGGAACATACATATAAATATGCATGGATAATACCTTTTCTTCCATTTCCTATTACTATGTTAATAGGATTTGGACTTCTACTTATTCCTGCAGCAACAAAAAATATTCGACGTATGTGGGCTTTTCCGAGTGTTTTGATGCTAACTATAGCTATGGTATTTTCTGTTAATCTTTCTATTCAGCAAATAAATGGAAATTTTATCTATCAATATCTATGGTCTTGGACTGTCAATAATGATTTTTCTTTAGAGTTCGGACACTTGATTGATCCGCTTACTTCTATTATGCCAATATTAATTACTACTGTTGGAATCATGGTTCTTATTTATAGTGATAATTATATGTCTCATGATCGCGGATATTTGAGATTTTTTGCTTATATGAGTTTTTTCAATACTTCTATGTTGGGATTAGTTACTAGTTCTAATTTAATACAAATTTATATTTTTTGGGAACTTGTAGGAATGTGTTCCTATTTATTAATAGGTTTTTGGTTCACACGACCAATTGCAGCAAGTGCTTGTCAAAAAGCTTTTGTAACCAATCGTATAGGGGATTTTGGTTTATTGTTAGGAATTTTAGGATTTTATTGGATAACGGGTAGTTTAGAATTTCGAGATTTGTTCGAAATAGTTACTAAATTAATTAATAATAATGGAGTAAATTCTTTATTTATTATTCTTTGTGCTTCTTTTTTATTCCTCGGCGCAGTTGCCAAATCTGCACAATTTCCCCTTCACATATGGTTACCTGATGCTATGGAAGGACCCACTCCTATTTCGGCTCTTATACATGCTGCTACTATGGTAGCAGCAGGAATTTTTCTTGTAGCTCGTCTTCTTCCTCTTTTCATAGTCATACCTTACATAATGAATCTTATTTCCTTAATAGGTGTAATAACAGTATTATTAGGAGCTACTTTGGCTCTTGCTCAAAGAGATATTAAAAGAAGTTTAGCTTATTCTACCATGTCTCAATTGGGTTATATTATATTAGCTCTGGGTATAGGTTCTTATAGGACTGCTTTATTCCATTTGATCACTCATGCCTATTCGAAAGCTTTATTGTTTTTAGGATCTGGATCCATTATTCATTCAATGGAATCCATTGTTGGATTTTCACCAGATAAAAGTCAAAATATGGTTCTTATGGGAGGGTTAACAAAATATATTCCAATTACAAGAATTACTTTTTTATTAGGTACACTTTCTCTTTGTGGTATTCCACCTCTTGCTTGTTTTTGGTCGAAAGACGAAATTCTTAATGATAGTTGGTTGTATTCACCAATTTTCGCAATAATCGCTTCATTTACAGCAGGATTCACTGCATTTTATATGTTTCGAATGTATTTACTTAGCTTTGATGGACATTTGCGTATTCATTTTCAAAATTACAGTAGCGCTAAAAATAGTTCTTTCTATTCAATATCTTTATGGGGAAAA